AAATATATTAGAATATTTAGTGCCGAATTTTTCATAAATTTTTGGCAGATGTTTTTAGGCTAATGGTTGGCCAAAAAATAAGGGGTTAATATATATATATAAATAAAATGTGATGCCAATTTATATCTCGACTTGTTGGCTCATGCGTTCTTGAGTCCTCCTTGGTTTAGGGGTTTGACAAGGATAACAGGATTCGCTCGAGCGTAGGGGGGTAGGGGGGTTTGACGCGCGAAAACCAAAGGGGGCACTATAGCAAGGATAGTTGAATAAGAGATGTATATGTTATGCACTTGACTTAGTAGTATGTAATTCTTAATGGTATGTCTTTGAATAATTAACATTCATGGCTATTTACAAGAAAATGTACAACCTTGATTATATATTTGAGTTTACACTCTGAGATGCAAGATGAAAGGAAACCAAAAAGAAAAACCCTATGCATATAAAAGAACGCCTTGGCATGGGGGGTTGGTGAAACATATGTTTCACACCATTAATCAGATGCCAGTATAATTATTAATGGAGGGATTTTACACTATATGTACCTGAAATAGGAACCAGATGCCAGTAATAGTTCCCCGTGTGCAACCCCCACGATTTGTGTCCCTGATTCTATCATGCATGATGTACCTTTATATAAATTAGTTGGTGGTTTCTTACTACATTAATATGCTTCTTTAAAATTTTAGTTGGGTCAATCAAAGTAAAAATTTGAGGTCAAATTTTTGTTAGATAAATATTTTACCCGGGTTAAAATGACTTATTTTTGAGTTTTATTAATATGCTTTATGTATACCTTAGCATGTATGTACCTGCTTTATGGTTAATATAATTGATTGGTGATAATACATATATGTACTTAGTACATATGTAATATTATGCATATTATGTACTAAACCATAATAGGGGTGTTTACCCACAGAAAATAGTTTAGTTTAGAATCCTGGCTTTGGGAGTCAGGGGTGGGAGTTAAAATCTCCCTTTTCTGGGCGCTAGGGAGGATTTTAACCTCCGGTCTTCGGATTACAAGACCGATGCTTTTAAGCTAAGCTACTAGGGCAAGCTCATTCTAGTGCTTTATTTTCTATCCATCCTGCTAGTGGCATAAGGACAAGGAATAGTGCGAAGTATAGGATGGATGCGACTTGTCCAATAATAATGAATGGGTGTTCTACTGGTATACCACCAATTCAGGTTAAAATAAGTATGTCTGCTACTAGGGCTCAAAATAGGAATTGAGTAACTGGGCGGAATGTTAGTCCTCGTTGTTTTGAGGTGTGTAGTATGGGGACTACTATTAGTACCAGAATAGAGAATAATAGTGCTAGAACGCCTCCTAGTTTATTTGGGATTGATCGTAGGATGGCGTAGGCGAATAGGAAATATCATTCTGGTTTGATGTGTGGAGGTGTAACTAGAGGGTTTGCTGGGGTGAAGTTTTCTGGGTCTCCTAACAGGTTAGGGGAAAATAATGCTAATAGTGTTAGGCCTAAAAGTATAATTACGAATCCTAGGAGGTCTTTGTATGTAAAATATGGGTGGAAGGAAACTTTGTCTGCGTCTGAGTTTAATCCGATTGGGTTATTTGATCCTGTTTCGTGTAAAAATAATAGGTGTATGATGGTTGCTGCAGCAATGATGAATGGTAATAAGAAGTGGAATGCGAAGAATCGTGTGAGTGTTGCGTTATCTACTGAGAACCCACCCCAAATTCATTGAACTAGTATGTCGCCTATATATGGGACGGCAGATAGTAGGTTTGTAATTACTGTGGCGCCTCAGAAGGATATTTGTCCTCATGGGAGAACGTAGCCAACGAAAGCAGTTATTATGACTAAAAGTAGGAGGACTACTCCGATATTTCAGGTTTCTTTATAGAGGTATGATCCGTAGTATAGTCCTCGGGCAATATGTATATAAATGCAGATGAAGAAGAATGATGCTCCGTTGGCGTGTATGTTGCGGATTAATCAGCCGTAATTTACGTCTCGGCAGATGTGTATTACTGATGAAAATGCGGTTGAAATGTCTGAGGTGTAATGTATGGCTAGAAATAGGCCGGTTAGGATTTGTGTAACTAGGCATAGTCCTAATAGGGACCCAAAGTTTCATCATACTGAGATGTTAGAGGGTGCTGGTAGGTCAACAAATGCGTGGTTAGCGATTTTAATTAGAGGGTGCGTTTTTCGTAGGCTTGCCATTAATGGTTCTTGTAGTTGAATAACAACGGTGGTTCTTCAAGTCATTGGTCTCGGTTAAAGTCTGAGCAAGAATTATGACCTATTTTATGTTTATATTACTTATAGCTCTGGTTGTAGGTTTGGTAGCTGTTGCTTCTAATCCTACTCCTTATTTTGCTGCTTTTGGTTTAGTGGTTGCGGCTGGGGTGGGGTGTGGAGTTTTGGTTGGCCATGGTGGTTCTTTTTTATCTCTAGTTCTTTTTTTAATTTATTTAGGGGGAATGCTTGTGGTTTTTGCTTATTCGGCAGCTTTGGCTGCTGAGCCTTTTCCAGAGGCTTGGGGAAGTCGTTCTGTACTAGGTTATGTTCTAGTTTATTTATTAGGGGTTGGTTTAGTGGGAGGGCTTTTTTGGGGTGGTTGATATGAAGGTTCTTGGGTGGTTGTAGATGGGCTGAAGGAATTTTCTATTTTGCGTGGGGATGTTAGTGGTGTAGCTATAATATATTCGTCTGGTGGGGGTATATTAGTTATTTGTGCTTGGGTACTACTTCTAACATTGTTAGTTGTGTTGGAGCTTACTCGTGGTCTTAGTCGTGGGACTCTTCGTGCTGTTTAGAGGAGGATTGGGATGGTGGCTAGGATTAGGGTTAGGAGGAAGATAGTTAAGTATGTTTTGATTATTCCTCGTGTAATGTCGTTTGTGGCTTTTGCTATAGTTTCTTGTGTTAGTGCCAGGCCTTTTGGTCCAAGGGCTTCAAGTCATGTCTTGTCTAGTTGGGTGGCGGCTGACTGTCCTAGGGTAAGTTTTATTTTTGGGAGTAGTCGGTGAATAATTATTGGGAAGAATCCTAGTATGTTTGAAAAGTGGTGAATTGGGATGATTGGGGTTACTTTTACTTGCTTGCTTGTTATATTTGCTAGCTCTATGGCCACTATTAGGCCTAAAATTGTCACTGTTAAGGCTGCTATTTTTATGGTTGTTGGCATTGTTATGATTGGTGTTTTTATTGGTAGGAAGTTTTGTGTAATAATAAGGCCTGCAATAATACTTCCTCAGGCAAGTCGTTTGATGGAATTAATTACCAGTGGGTTATTCTCATTAATTGGGGATAATGGAAGAAATCGTGGGGTTCCCATAACTACAAAATATGTTAGTCGGAAGCTATATACTGCGGTAAAAGAGGTGGCAATTAATGTTAAAGTTAGGGCTCAGGCGTTTAGATAGGAGGTGTTTAGGGCTTCAATAATTGCGTCTTTAGAAAAGAATCCTGCTAGGAAAGGGGTTCCTGTTAGGGCTAAACTGCCGATTGTAAAATAGGTTGAGGTAGCAGGTATAATATTGAATAGGCCTCCTATTTTTCGGATGTCTTGTTCGTCGTTTAGGCTGTGAATAATTGACCCGGAACATAAAAATAACATGGCTTTAAAGAAGGCGTGGGTGCAGATATGTAGAAATGCTAATTGTGGTTGGTTAAGTCCAATTGTAACTATCATTAGTCCTAGTTGGCTAGATGTTGAGAAAGCTACGATCTTTTTAATATCATTTTGGGTGAGGGCGCAGGTGGCTGTAAATAGGGAGGTTAATGCTCCTAGGCAGAGACAGGTTGTTAGGGCTAGTTGATTATTTTCTATAAGGGGATGGAGTCGAATTAATAGGAAAATTCCTGCTACAACTATGGTGCTTGAGTGGAGTAGGGCAGATACTGGCGTAGGGCCCTCCATGGCGGAGGGAAGTCAAGGGTGTAGTCCAAATTGGGCTGATTTTCCTGTTGCTGCTAAAGCAAGTCCTATTAGGGGAATTGTTATGTCAAAGTTACTTGATAGGGTAAAGATTTGTTGAATCTCTCAGGAATTTATGTTTATTGCGAGTCAGGCCATAGTTATAATGAGTCCAATATCTCCTACTCGGTTATAAATTACAGCTTGAAGAGCTGCTGTATTTGCGTCTGCTCGTCCGTGCCATCACCCAATGAGAAGAAATGATATAATTCCTACCCCTTCTCAGCCAATAAATAATTGAAATATATTATTGGCTGTAACTAAAATGATCATAGCTACTAGAAAGGTAAGAAGATATTTGAAGAATCGGTCAATGTTTGGGTCAGAGTGTATATATCATAGTGCGAATTCTAGAATTGATCAGGTAACGTATAGGGCGATTGGGACGAAGATCAAAGAGTAGTGGTCAAATTTAAAGCTGATGTTTACGTCAAATGTTTGGGTATTCATTCATTGTCAGTTTGTAATAATACCCTCTGTTTTTAAGTTTAAGAAAATTAAAAGGGGCAGTAGGCTAATAAAGAATGCGGTGCTGACAGCAACTTTAGTTATTTCCGCTATTTTGGAGTCTTGTTGATTAGGGTTAAGTGTTATAAGTAGTGGGTATATTAAAATGAAGAAGATTAGGAGAAGAGATGAGTGTATAATTAGTGTCATTTTAGCTTTCACTTGGATTTGCACCAAGAGTTTTTGGTTCCTAAGACCAACGGATGAGCTGTTATCCTTTAAAAGCGCAAGGAAGCCATGGAGTTTAACCATGGGGTGTAAGGATTAGCAGTGCTTAACTATTTTCTGTACTTCCTTGGTGAGTAAGGGGGTTTTAACTCCTGTCTTTAGAATCACAATCTAATGTTTTGGTTAAACTATACTTACAGTAGCATCATCCTCATATGAGTTCTGGTTTTGTTATTAGTAGGAGGACGGGAATTAGGTGTAGGGTTATTAGCAGGTGTTCTCGGGTGTGGAACGGTTGTAGTCCTATAATGTGATTTGGTGTAGGTCCTCGTTGTGACATTAGGAATATATACAGGGAGTAGCCAGCTGTAATTAACGTGCCTAGTCCAGTGAGCAGAATTGTTCATGGGGATCAGTTGAATAGTGTTGTAATGATTATTAATTCTCCTATTAGATTAGGTAGTGGTGGAAGTGCTAGATTAGCTAGGTTGGCAATGAATCATCATACTGCAGTTAATGGAAAAATTACTTGCAGTCCTCGGGCAAGAATTATTGTTCGGCTGTGGGTTCGTTCGTATGCTGTATTGGCTAAGCAGAATAAGGCTGATGACACCAGTCCGTGGGCAATTATTAAAATGATTGCTCCTGAGAATCCTCATGGGGTTTGGATTAAAATTCCCCCTGCAACTAATCCCATGTGGCTTACAGAAGAGTAGGCGATTAATGATTTTAGGTCTGTTTGTCGAAGGCAGATTGATCCGGTTATAATAATTCCTCAAAGGGCTAAAATAATAAATGGGTAGGATAATTGTTTTGATAGTGGATCTAGCATTACTATTATTCGTATTATTCCGTATCCGCCTAGTTTTAGTAAAACTGCTGCTAGTACTATTGACCCTGCTACGGGTGCTTCTACATGTGCTTTTGGTAGTCACAGGTGGACTCCATATAGTGGTATTTTAACTAAAAATGCGATTAAACAGCCGGCTCATCAAAATATGTGGCCTCAGGAGTTTAGTTGTAGTGGTTGTGAGTATTGAAGTACTAACATTGATAGTGTTCCTGTGGATTGTTGAAGAAGGAGCAGGGCGACTAGAAGTGGTAGGGATCCAGCTAAGGTGTAGAATAAGAAGTAGGTTCCTGCGTTAAGTCGTTCGGTTTGATTTCCTCATCGAGTGATAATAATAAGGGTTGGGATAAGTGTGGCTTCAAATATAATATAAAATATAATAATTTCTGTAGCCCCAAATGCTATAATTAGAAAGGTTTGTAATGAAGCTAGGAGTGTAATATATGAGCGTTGCCGGCTAATTGGTTCAGGGTTAATATGATTTTGACTGGCTAAAATTATAAGTGGAAGTAATCAGCAGGTTAGTACTAGTAGGGGGGTTGATAATGGGTCTGTGGCTAAATATATATTAGGGGAGGCTCATCCAGTTTCGGATGTTCATTTTAACCATGTTAAGCTAATTAAGGCAATTAAAAGACTATGTGTGGTGGTAGTTGTTCATAGTCATTTAGGAGAGGTTAATCAAATAGTTGGAAATAGCATAATTGTGGGAATTAATACTTTTAACATTGTAGGAGATTTAAGTTTTGTAGTCGGTCAGTGCCGTGTGTGCGGGCAGTGGCTACTAGCAGTGCTAGGCCGGTGCTAGCTTCACAAGCAGAGAAGGCTAGTAGAAGTATAGGGGCTGTTGAAAATCCTGTGGACTCAAATTGTAGTGCTCACAGGGCCAGTGCAATAAATAGGGATAATATTATACCTTCTAGGCAGAGAAGTGCGGAGAGTAAGTGGGTTCGGTGGAATGCTAGTCCTATTAGGCCTAAAATAAATGCTGAGCTAAAGCTAAAATGTACGGGTGTCATAAGGGAGCCGTGGAATTAAACCACGATTTTCTGAGCCGAAATCAGAGGTCTTGTTTTGGACTAGTTCCCTATTCTGCTCATTCTAAGCCGCCTTGGGTTCATTCATAGATTAATCCTAGAGTTAATAAGATTAGGACTGTTGTGGCTCAGAAAAATGTTCCGGTTGGATTTTGGAGCTGGTCTCCTCATGGTAGTGGGAGGAGGAGGGCAATTTCTAGGTCAAAGAGGAGAAATAAAATTGCTACTAGGAAGAAGCGTAGGGAAAATGGTAGTCGGGCGGATCCTAGTGGGTCAAATCCACACTCATATGGTGATAATTTTTCTGCATCTGGGTTTATTTGTGGTAATCAAAAGGATACAACTCCCAGAACTAACGATAGGGCTGTTGTAATAATTAAAATAATTATAATTAAATTCATTATCTTTCCTTGGGGTTTAACCAAGACTGTGTAATTGGAAGTCACTCGTACTAACTTTAATACTAGAAAGATTATGAGCCTCATCAATAGATAGATACGTAGAGGAATAGTCATACTACGTCAACGAAGTGTCAATATCAAGCGGCGGCTTCGAAGCCGAAGTGGTGTTCAGATGTGAAGTGGTATTGGATTTGGCGTAAAAGGCATACTGCTAGGAAGGTTGATCCAATAATGACGTGTAGGCCATGGAATCCTGTAGCTACAAAAAATGTAGAGCCATAAACTCCGTCTGCAATTGTGAAAGGTGCTTCGTAATATTCTATAGCTTGGAGTGCGGTAAAATAAAGCCCTAGCAAGATAGTTAATGCTAAGGATTGGATGGCTTGTTTTCGTTCTCCTTCCATGATACTGTGGTGGGCTCATGTTACTGTAACCCCTGATGCTAGAAGTACGGCTGTATTAAGGAGAGGTACTTCAAATGGGTCTAATGTAATAATTCCTGTAGGGGGTCAGCACCCTCCTAGTTCTGGTGTTGGTGCTAGGCTTGAGTGGTAGAAAGCTCAGAAAAACCCTAGGAAAAAGAAGACTTCAGATGTAATAAATAGAATTATTCCGTATCGCAGCCCCTTTTGTACTGGGGGTGTGTGATGGCCTTGAAAGGTCCCTTCTCGAATAATATCACGTCATCATTGATATATTGTAAGAAGTAGAAGAATTATTCCTAAAGTTATTAGTGTTGTAGAATGGAAGTGAAATCAGATTGCTAAGCCAGATGTTATTAATAGGGCGGCGATAGCTCCGGTTAGCGGTCATGGGCTTGGATCAACTATATGATAGGCATGTGCTTGGTGGGCCATTAGACGTTTTCTTGTAAATATAGGCTTAAGAGAAGTACAAATACATAAGCTTGAATTATTGCAACTGCGACTTCTAGCAGTGTGAGCAGGAAGAGTACTATGGCAGTTAAGATTGCTACTGTTGGTATTATTGGTAGAAGAACAAATACTGCTGTGGCAATAAGTTGAATTAGTAAGTGACCTGCGGTTAGGTTGGCTGTGAGCCGAACTCCGAGGGCTAGGGGTCGGATAAGTAGGCTAATTGTTTCAATAATAATTAGTACTGGAATAAGGGGAATAGGTGTTCCTTCTGGTAGTAGATGTCCTAGGGCAATTGTGGGTTGGTTTCGCATTCCAATGATTACTGTGGCGAGTCATAATGGTACGGCAAATCCTATATTAAGGGATAGTTGTGTTGTAGGTGTAAATGTATATGGCAGTAGACCAAGCATGTTGGTTGTAATTAAGAAAATTATTAATGAAGCTAGTAGAAGTGCTCATTTATGTCCTCCTACATTCAGTGGTAACATTAGTTGATTTGTGAATCGGTTAATAAATCATCCTTGGATTGTAATAAGTCGGTTATTAATTCATCGGGATGATGGGGTTGGATAAAGCACTCATGGTAGTGCAATCGCGATAGCAATTAATGGAATTCCTATATATGAGGGGCTTGCGAATTGGTCGAAAAAGCTTGTTATCATGGTCAGTCTCAGGATTCAGTTTTGTGTTTTTCAGCACTTACTGGAGTTGGTTCATTTGGGTAAATATGATTTAAGATTTTAGTTGGAATAATAATTAAGAAAATTAATCAGGAAAACATTAAAATTGCGAATCAAGGGCCGGGGTTTAATTGTGGCATTTCACTGGGGGTGGTCGGGAATCACCAATCTTTGGCTTAAAAGGCCAACGCTTTGTCCAATATTTAGCTTCCTAGCGAGGCGTCTTCTAGTATTAGTGAGGATCAGTTTTCGAAGTGTTCTAATGGTACTGCTTCAACTACAATTGGTATAAAGCTATGGTTGGCTCCGCAAATTTCGGAGCATTGTCCATAAAATAGTCCTGGACGTGAGGCAATGAAGGCGGTTTGATTTAATCGTCCTGGTACCGCATCTATTTTTACACCTAATGATGGAACAGCTCAGGAGTGCAGTACGTCTTCGGCGGATACTAGAACACGAACTGGGGATTCTATTGGGACAACTATTCGGTGGTCTGTTTCTAAAAGCCGGAATTGTCCGGGGGATAGGTCTTGGGTTGGTACTATATAAGAGTCAAATCCTAGGTTTTCATAATCTGTATATTCATAGCTTCAGTATCATTGATGTCCTATTGCTTTAATTGTTAAGTGAGGGTCATTAATTTCATCTATAAGATAAAGGATGCGTAGCGAGGGCAGGGCAATTAATACTAAAATAACAGCTGGAAGGATGGTTCATACAATTTCGATTTCTTGAGAGTCTAAGATGTATTTATTAGTGAGTTTGGTTGAGACCATTGCAATAATAATATATAGCACTAAGGTACTGATTAGGAATACGATTATTAGTGCATGGTCATGGAAGTGAAGAAGTTCTTCTATAACGGGTGATGCCGCGTCTTGGAATCCTAGTTGTGTTGGATGTGCCATTAAGTTTAAGACATGCAGGGATTTAACCTACAATTTCACCTTGACAAGGTGATGTAATTTACATTTTACTAATGTCTTTAGAAGGAAGTGACAGAGTGGTTATGTGGCTGGCTTGAAACCAGCATATGGGGGTTCAATTCCTCCCTTTCTCGTTAATTTGATTGAATTTGTACGAATGCTGGTTCTTCGTATGTGTGGTAAGGGGGAGGGCAGCCATGAAGCCACTCTACGTTTGTTATTGTTAATTCCACGGATAATACTTCTCGTTTAGCGGCGAAGGCTTCTCATAGAATAAATAGGAACATGATTACTGCTACTAAAGAAATTAATGATCCAATAGATGATACTGTATTTCATAGGGCGTAGGCGTCTGGGTAATCAGAATATCGTCGTGGCATGCCTGCTAAGCCTAGGAAATGTTGGGGGAAGAATGTGAGGTTTACTCCAATAAATATGACTGCAAAGTGGATTTTTGTTCAGGTGCTGTGGAGGGTATACCCGGTTAATAGGGGAAATCAGTGTACAAAGGCTGCTATAATGGCGAATACGGCACCTATTGATAGTACGTAGTGGAAGTGTGCAACTACATAATAGGTGTCGTGAAGAACAATATCTAGTGATGAGTTGGACAGAACAATTCCTGTTAAACCACCCACTGTAAATAGGAAAATAAATCCTAGGGCTCATAGTATAGGTGTTTCTCATTTAATAGATCCTCCATGAAGTGTAGCTAATCAGCTAAATACTTTTACACCTGTTGGAATTGCGATAATTATTGTTGCAGATGTAAAATATGCACGAGTGTCTACGTCTATTCCAACAGTAAACATATGGTGAGCTCATACGATGAATCCTAAAAGACCAATTGCCATCATAGCTCAAACCATTCCTATATAGCCGAATGGTTCTTTTTTACCTGAGTAGTAAGCTACGACATGGGAAATGATTCCGAACCCTGGAAGAATAAGAATATAGACTTCTGGGTGACCAAAGAATCAAAATAGGTGTTGGTAAAGGATTGGGTCTCCTCCGCCTGCTGGGTCGAAGAATGTGGTGTTAAGATTTCGGTCTGTCAGTAGTATTGTAATTCCTGCGGCTAGAACAGGTAATGATAGAAGAAGTAGTACAGCGGTTACAAGTACGGATCAGACGAATAGTGGTGTTTGGTATTGGGAGATGGCTGGGGGTTTCATATTGATGGTTGTGGTAATAAAATTAATTGCACCTAAAATTGAGGAAATACCTGCTAAGTGAAGCGAGAAAATTGTTAGGTCTACTGATGCTCCTGCGTGGGCTAGATTTCCTGCAAGAGGTGGATATACTGTTCATCCTGTTCCGGCCCCAGCTTCAACACCAGAAGAGGCTAATAATAGTAGAAATGATGGGGGCAGGAGTCAAAAACTTATGTTATTCATTCGTGGAAATGCTATGTCTGGGGCTCCAATTATTAATGGTACGAGTCAGTTTCCAAATCCTCCAATGAGAATAGGCATTACTATAAAGAAAATTATTACAAAGGCGTGGGCGGTAACAATGACATTATAAATTTGGTCATCGCCTAGAAGTGATCCGGGTTGACTAAGTTCAGCCCGAATAAGAAGGCTTAAGGCGGTTCCCACTATTCCGGCTCAGGCACCAAATACAAGATAGAGGGTACCAATGTCTTTGTGGTTAGTAGAGAAGAATCAGCGTGTGATTGCCACAGGTAGGGTGGCCGAGAGTTTAGGCGGTGGGTTGTAGCCCCGAAGACAGAGGTTTAAGTCCTCTTCCTATCAGCCCCGTGGTGAAGAACACATCAAATTGCAAATTTGAAGACGTAGGCTAATACCCTGCCGGGGCTTTTCCCGCCTTACTGAGTTTAAACGGCGGGAAAAGTAGATGGATGCTCGCTGGTTTGAGCGCTTAGCTGTTAACTAAGAGTTTGTAGGATCGAGGCCTTCCCATCTAGTGAGGCCTTAGCTTAATTAAAGTATCTGATTTGCAATCAGGAGATGCAAGTTAATTTCTTGTAGGTCTTAATCAGGGACTAGAAGATTTTCACTTCTACTTAGGGCTTTGAAGGCCCTTGGTCTAATGTTATCCTAAGTCCCTAAGTGGTTATTGCCATGATGGCTGGGGTTACAGGCAGGAGGCCTAGGGTGGCTATAGTAAATAAAGCTAGGGGGAAAGAGGTTTGGGTTGTGTTGGTTCGTCATGGGGTGATTGAGTTTGTTGTGTTGGGAGAAATAGTAAGTGTTATTGCGTAGCATAGGCGTAAGTAAAAGTATAGGCTGATTAGGGCGGTTAGGGCTATGGCTGTGGCTACGATGGGGAGGTCTTGTTTCGCTAGTTCTTGTAAAATTAATCATTTTGGTATAAATCCTGTAAGGGGTGGTAAACCGCCTAGCGATAGTAGTACAAGGGCCGTTGTTGATGTTAGGATTGGATTTTTTGATCAGGTTGTTGCAAGTGTGCTAACTTTTGTTACTATTGATATTTTTATGGTTAGGAATGCTGCTGAGGTTATAATAATATATGTTCCTAATGCAATTATTGTAAGTTGTGGGGCGTATTGAATAATAATAATTATTCAGCCTATGTGTGCGATTGAAGAGTAGGCTAGGATTTTTCGAATTTGGGTCTGGTTTAGTCCTCCTCATCCTCCAACTAATGTGGAGGTAATTCCTAGTAGTATTATTAGTGACGGATTGATGTTTTGTGCTGTTTGAATAATTAGTGCGAATGGGGCGAGTTTTTGCCAAGTGGATAGAATTAACCCTGTTGTTAAGTCTAGTCCTTGTAAGACTTCTGGTATTCAGAAGTGTATTGGTGCAAGTCCAATTTTTAGTGCTAGGGCAGTTATAAATATTGTGTTAGCAGCAGGGCTCGATAGGTCATTAATGCTTCATTCCCCTGTTATTCATGCATTTGTTGTGCTTGCGAATAGGATTATTGCTGCTGCGGTGGCTTGGGTTAAGAAATATTTTGTAGTTGCTTCTACTGCACGGGGGTGGTGGTGTTGTGCCATTAGAGGGGTAATTGCTAGGGTATTAATTTCTAAGCCCATTCAAGCTAGTAATCAGTGGGAGCTGGCGAAGGTAAGGGTGGTTCCTAATCCTAGGCTAGATAATAGGATTGCAAGTACGTATGGGTTCATTGGCGGAGGAGGGACTTTAACCGTCATGTTCGGGGTATGGGCCCGAAAGCTTTATTAGCTGACCCCGTCATAGAAAGTGGTGTAGAGGAAGCACCGAGAGTTTTGATCTCTTGAGTATGGGTTCGATTCCCTTCTTTCTAGGAACTGAGGGGATTTTAACCCCTGTAAATCACTCTATCAAAGTGGTCCTTAAGTGCTCAGGCACAGTTCCTTTATTTTATAGTTGTGGAGGAAGACCTGCTAGTGCAATTGGTAGGGCGGTATGTCATAGTACGAAGGCTAGTGTAAGAGGAAGGAAATTTTTTCATACGAGGTGCATTAGTTGGTCATATCGGAATCGTGGATATGAGGCTCGTACCCATAAGAATATAATTGATAATAATGCAGCTTTAATTATAAGATTAATTGTTGTAAGTTCAGGGATGTTTGGGATGTGTGAGGCCCCTAGGAATAGGACGGCTGAAAGCGTATTTATTAGAAGAATATTAGCATATTCTGCCAAGAAGAAGAGTGCGAATGGGCCTCCTGCATATTCTACGTTGAAACCAGAGACTAGTTCTGACTCTCCTTCTGTTAAGTCAAATGGTGCTCGGTTTGTTTCGGCTAACGTTGAAATATATCATATAGTGGCCAATGGTCAAGCTGGAATTAGTAGCCAAATGCTTTCTTGGGTAATATTAAATGTTTGTAGGGTATACCCCCCAGAAAAAATAATTACGGACAATAGAATTAATCCTAAGCTAACTTCATAAGAAATTGTTTGGGCTACGGCCCGTAAGGCTCCAATTAGTGCGTATTTTGAATTTGATGCTCATCCTGAGCCTAAGATTGAGTATACTGCCAGGCTTGACAGGGCTAATATAAAGAGGATCCCTAAGTTAAGGTCAGTTACTGGGTGGGGTATTGGTATTGGTGCCCATAAGGTCATAGCTAGGGTTAGTGCAAGTATTGGGGTAGCTAAAAATAGAAATGGGGATGATGTGGAGGGACGCACGGGTTCTTTGGTAAATAATTTTACACCATCTGCGATTGGTTGTAGTACTCCATAGGGTCCTACCACGTTTGGTCCTTTTCGTAGTTGTATATACCCTAGTACTTTTCGTTCAACTAGCGTCAGGAAGGCTACTGCTAGAAGTACTGGTACAATGTATGCTAGGGGGTTAATTAGATGGGTTATTAGGGTGTTTAACATAACTGGAGAGAGGATTTGAACCTCTGGTTAAAAGGGCTTAGGCCTTTCGCAATTTACCATGCTCTGCCACCCCAGTATGTCCTTATTTTGGCCAGCTTGGGTTTTGGCTCTCCCTTTACTTTATTTATTTTTTTTCATAAATTAGGGGTAGGGCGTGCTTTAAGCATGGGCCCTTCTTTTCCGATCCTTTCGTACTGGGAAAAGTAGCTTTACAGATAGAAACTGACCTGGATTGCTCCGGTCTGAACTCAGATCACGTAGGACTTTAATCGTTGAACAAACGAACCCTTAATAGCGGCTGCACCATTAGGATGTCCTGATCCAACATCGAGGTCGTAAACCCTCTCGTCGATATGGACTCTGGGAGAGGATTGCGCTGTTATCCCTAGGGTAACTTGGTTCGTTGATCGGCCTTGTTGGCCGGATCATTTTTGGTCAGATGTTCTGTGGCTTAGAGATGTCTCTCTTGGCTTTAGGAGATTTGTCCCAGTCCACTTGGAGGCTTTATTTTCCTCCGTGGTCGCCCCAACCGAAGGTAAGATTTCATTTTCCACAAAGTTTTTGCTTTTTATTAAGTTGCTTTACGTGGTTGAGTCTTGTACCTTAAGCTCCAAAGGGTCTTCTCGTCTTGTATAGTTATACCCGCTTCTGCACGGGTAGATCAATTTCACTGACTGGAAAGGGGAGACAGTTAAGCCTTCGTTTAGCCATTCATACAGGTCTCTATTTAAAAGACAAGTGATTGCGCTACCTTTGCACGGTCAAAATACCGCGGCCGTTAAACTTGTAGTCACTGGGCAGGCTGGACCTCTTATACTTGGTTATGTTGCAAGAGGCGATGTTTTTGGTAAACAGGCGAGGCTTGTGTTTGCCGAGTTCCTTCCTTTTCTTTTAGTCTTTCCTTTGGGTGCACTCCAGTGTAGGGGTAACGATATTTGGGTTGTGGGTTTTTCTTGATTTTTTTATAATTCACATTGCTCTCTTGGGTTGAGTTCGTTAATTGCCAATGGTTGGTCCGGTTTGGCTTACACTTGTGCTAGGAGAAGGGCGGGCCTTCTTGTTACTCATTTTAGCATAATCTCTTCCATGGGGGCATGGGCTGGCCTAATATTATTTAGGGGAGTAAGATTTTTTTATTAGAATAATAAACTTTTTTCTGTCTGAGCTTTAACGCTTTCTGTTTAGGTGGCTGCTTTTAGGCCCACTAGAACAGTGTGTTTTATATATTATAATCTTTATCCTCCTGAGAAGGTTGTGTCCTTTGTTGAAGGGGCTGTACCCCCTTTAACTAACTCTCGTGTGTTTCTCTTAGTATCTTATTTGCTTGTTTGATTTGGGGTATACGAGGCTGAACTTCTATCCATTTCTTAGGCAACCAGCTATCACCAGGTTCGGTAGGTCTGTCACTTCTACCCGGAGCTCTTCCCACTCTTTTGCCACAGAGACGGGTTGGCCCTACAATAGGCTGTCTCGGGGTAGCTCACCTGGTTTCGGGGTTTCAAACTAAAGATCTCTTTGCTTGGGTAAACTGGCTAAATCATGATGCAAAAGGTACAAGGTTAAGTCTCTGCTTTTTAGTGCTTATATGGGTTGTTTCACTTCTCTTTCAGCTTTCCCTTGCGGTACTATTTCTATTGCTTTGTGGTACCTTTTCTGTCTCCCATACTAAGGTAAAAGAATGATTTAATTTTTGGTGTTGGGCTTGTTTTGTTTTATCTATATATTCTAGTTATTAAGTGGTTAAGCTAGCTGTTTGGCTCAGGGTGATCCAATTTGCATGGATGTCTTCTCGGTGTAAGTGAGATGCTTGACTAACTCAGCCACGCCCTGGGTTTGGTCCAAGTGCACCTTCCGGTACACTTACCGTGTTACGACTTGCCTCCCCTTGTCAGTGCTTTTTTATTAATTATTTTTGTTGCGTTTTGACAGGGGAGAGTGACGGGCGGTGTGTACGCGTCTCAGAGCCGAGTTCAAAGGGACACTCTATTTCCCTTTTACTACTAAATCCTCCTTCAAGTACTATTTCATGGCACATGTTCGTAATATTCTGCGTTAGAAAATGTAGCCCATTTCTTTCCATTTCATGCGCTACACCTCGACCTGACGTTCTGGGTTATATCCATTTTGCTTACTTTTATATCCTTCACAGGGTAAGCTGACGACGGCGGTATATAGGCTGGGGTGGCTAGAAGTGGTGAGGTTAAACGGGGGTTATCGGTTCTAGAACAGGCTCCTCTAGGGGGGTCTGAGACACCGTCAGGTCCTTTGGGTTTTAAGCTAATGCTCGTAGTACCCTGGCGGACACTTAATTGTAGTTAGGTGTCTAAGTTTACGGCTGAGCATAGTGGGGTATCTAATCCCAGTTTGTTCCTCAGCTTTCGTGGGGTCAGGCTATTTTATTAAAGCTACTTTCGTATTAGGGCTTCGGACACCTAGAAGCGTATGACGGCCGAGGGGCCATTTGGCTTTATTTTTGTTTGTCCTTAACCACCCTTTACGCCGTTCATAATATCAACTGGGGCCTCTCGTCTAACCGCGGTGGCTGGCACGAGTTTTACCGGCCCTTTTAACACTAACTGAGTCAAGTTTTCACTTATGGCTTAATGTTTATCACTGCTGAATTCCCTTGGGGGTGTGGCTTGGCTAGGCGTCTTGGGCTAATGTTTGTGCCTGATGCCCGCTCCTCGTCCCCGGGCGGGGGATTAAGGGCATATTCACTGGGTTGCGGATGCTTGCATGTGTAAGTTGAGTTAGAGCTGATAATAAGGTCGGGACCATGCCTTTGTGCATGCGGAGTTTTTTAGGACTCATCTTAGCATCTTCAGTGCTATGCTTTTTATTAAGCTACGCTAGC